TGCAGTGCTTTACCTCTGGTGAGATCCCTGATCATTTAAATGAGACTTTAATTACCTTGGTGCCTACCCTGCCCTCAATCTATGGTGCAGCTCAGACCTATCAGTTCTTTCAGAACCTTATATATAAGGTCATCTCTAAAATCATTGTAAGCAGACTGAGGCCTCTTATGAGTCAATTGGTGAGTCCCAACCAGGTCAGTTTTGTCCCTGGTAGACAAATCACTGACAACATCTTCATTGCTCAAGAGGTTCTACACAGATACAGAAGATCAAAAGGAAAGATGGGCTACATTGCTTGGAAAGTTGACCTCTCTAAAGCCTATGGGCACCGCTAGATCGCGTAGCAAGTAAGAAAGCCATAACAGTTCAGAGGTAGTAAGGGCGAGTGCCTTGTACTCTGCTTCGGCACTAGACCTGGAAAGAGTCGGTTGCTTTTTGGAAACCCCAGTCAGTAGGTTTTTCCGAGAAATACGCAGAAGCCAGTAGTGGACCGTCCGCTATCGGGGCAGCCAGCCCAGTCGGCATCAGAGAATGCAAAGAAGGTGGTTAACGGTCCGTTAGGCCAAGGGCCAAGAGAATCCTTCTGATACCGTAAGATGCGTTTTACAGCCTGGAGATCCACGGTGGTGAGAGCGCGCATGAACTGACAAACTTGATTGACGGCATAGCAAATGTAAGGTCTGGTGAGAGTGAGGTACTGAAGGGCGCCAACAATACTACGATATTCTGTTGCATCAGAGAGAGGAGCACCATCGTATGCAGAGAGCTTTGAGCGGGTGTGGGACACGGCTTGGAGTCTTGCATATGAGTGCGAGTAAGCAGATCCAAGGTGTATTTAGTCTGAGTCAAGACTAGAGCAGTCGATGTACTGTACGTTTGGCTTCGATTCCCAAGAAGAAATGAAGATCACCAAGATCTTTCATGGCGAAGTGCGTACCGAATGAAAGGAAAGAAAGGTTCTGAAAGAAAGGAGACTGAGGCAGGACTACCGTCCTGAGAAGGATCCTGCTGCGAACTGCTCTGTGGCTGGACAGGAGAGAGGTCAACAGCGGCAAGGATAGGAGACTGACCCATATACGTGCGAGGTTCTGAAAGAAAGAAAACTCGATCGGCGACTAGAGACGAGCAAGGGCCAGGGACGCACTCGACGAGCAGACGAGGGACGAGTGGTAGGAGCCGACAAATAAAATAGTAGTGCCGGTTCAGTGAAGTCAAGTCTTTACGTCTATAGGGGCTCCCTGACGATCCCGAACCTTTCAAAAGTGAGGGGTATGTGTTGTTTCTTGGCACTCTCTTTCTTTGTTATGCCAACCTAAAAAGAGATAGGGATACGGGGCTTGACTTGAAAAACAAACAACTGGCACTGCCCAGGCAGATAGGGCACTTTTTGCCCCGCTTAGCTTAAGTACAGGATACTAAAAAAGACCTCCCGAACGATTGAGAAAAGTAAACTCTTAAGACGAAGGCGAAAAAAAACCGGTTTATTTAGGCTTCAAACTACTGGTCATTAAGACTACTATGAAAGAAAAGTAAGGAAGTCCTTTTCTTGACTTGGCCTGCGTGCATTATACCTACGCCCTTTTTTTTTAAAGAACTTTATTTCAATTTCAACAAAGCAAAGAAATGAAAGCATAACTCTTTGCTTTCTTTCAGAACCTCTTACTCTTTTAGCCTGCCTTGTGTAGGTCTCCCGGGTGTCTACGGCAGATCCGATCAGTCTCGTGATGAAGAGAAAGATTTTCCGATCTTCCACTAAGAAATAAGAAAGGTATCGTCACGACAACTAAATTTGCCCGGTAAACTACTCCGGGGCTCCCCATGGTTTAGTAAAGGGGAGGGGAGATTTTTTCTTCATCCGGGGTGAACTAAAAAGTGTAAGGCTGATTAGTGAGGTCTTAAAAACTTCATACAATGAATGATCGGCAATTCCATTTGTGCTTTCAGCAAGTAGGCGACGCGAATCTATGGTTTCTATCAATCGGATACCATACCAATTGCTTGGATGCGTTTGAAAGCCTCGAGATGACTTGCAGAAAAAATGCTTTCTAGGTTTGTTTTTCTTGTGTCTCTGTAACAAATGGTCCATTTATTGATGGGCGAACGACGGGGATTGAACCCGCGCGTGGTGGATTCACAATCCACTGCCTTGATCCACTTGGCTACATCCGCCCCTACCCCCGCACAGGGTTAAGTCTCTATCTATGATCAGATCCTTTCCCCCATATGACCGCTCTCAAAGATAAGTTTTTTCCTATACTATAGTTGCAAGTCTATTGTTGTGTTTTGGAATTAGGGGAAGCAAAGCTTCAACAAGTAGAAGCTTCCTGGCAAAGCTTCAAACAAAGAGGTTGGGCTGTTCACTTCATTGATTTGACTTCACTTTACTTAAGATTAAAGATAGGGGCCGGGCGGGCAGTGAAGGCTCGTTTAGTAGACAGCAAGCTACGGCTTTGACGAGCAGCAAGCACCTACTCCTAAAAAAATGAAAAGCAGCAAGCTC